AAGATAAACCATTATACAGGTATTTCAATACAAATAATAAAACTGAGAAAATAAGCTAAATCAAGAGAATAGGATTTGAACCTATGCCTTTTCGCTCCCAAAGCGAACACGCTACCACTGCGTCACCTCTCGAATCGCATAAACCTCATAGTAAATACCTAAACGGATTTTTAGCTCTTAAAATTTTTTATTTTGATTTTAAACAATAATTAGCGATCTACTTCACCAAAAACAATATCCTGTGTCCCGATTATAGTTACGACATCAGCTAACATATGAGAATTAGCCATAAAATTAAGAGCTTGAAGATGAGAAAAACCTGGAGCCTTAATTTTACAACGATACGGTCGATTACTACCATCAGATACCAAATAAACACCAAACTCTCCTTTAGGGGCTTCAGTAGCTGTATATGTTTCACCTGGGGGTACAGTAACACCTTCAGTATATAATTTAAAGTGATGGATTAAAGCCTCCATACTTTGCTTAACATCTGCGCGTGCTGGTGGACTAATTTTAGCATCATCTATTTTAACACTACCCTTAGGCAGTTTATTTAAACATTGATAAATTATACTAAGAGATTGTCTCATTTCTTCAACCCGTACAAGATAACGATCATAACAATCCCCTGTTTTACCGACAACTCCCTGAAAAGCTAGATTATTATAAACGTCATAAGGTTCATTCTTACGTAAATCCCACCGAACACCAGATCCACGTAACATAACGCCAGAGAAGCCCCAATCAATAGCCTGCTGCGCACTTACCACCCCAATATCAACTAATCTTTCTTGCCAAATACGATTATCAGTTAACATTTCTTCTATTTCATCTAATCGTTGCCCAAATTGTGCGGCAAAATAAAAGATATCATTTATTAAACCAATACTTATATCTTGACTAACACCTCCCGGTCGAAAATAACTAGCATGCATGCGTGCACCACTTACTCTTTCATAAAATTCCATTAGCTTTTCTCTTTCTTCAAATGCCCATAAAAAAGGTGTCATAGCTCCAACATCCATAGCATGACAACCTACTGCTAAAAGATGATTTAAAATTCGAGTTATCTCTGCAAAAAGAACTCTAATATATTGAGCCCGTTTAGGTACTGAGATCTGCAATAAATTTTCAACAGCTAAAGAGTAAGTCTGCTCTTGACACATCATTGAAACGTAATCTAAACGATCAAAATACGGTAAAGCCTGAAAGTAAGTTTTCGCCTCTATTAACTTTTCAGTACCTCTATGAAGTAAACCTATATGAGGATCAGCTCGTTGAACTACTTCTCCATTAAGTTCTAAGATAAGACGTAAAACTCCATGCGCCGCAGGATGCTGAGGCCCAAAATTTATTGTAAAATGTTTAAGTTTTTTTTTGAATTCTTTTTTTTTTAATAGCATAATAAAAAAAAGTGATATATCTTTTTAAAATATTACAAGTTTAACTACCAAACGTTTTATTTATATATATACCTAAAAACTAAAAAGTTTTAAAAATTAGCGCCAGAAGGATTTGAACCTACGACTTTCAGGGCATGAGCCTGATGAGCTAACCTGACTGCTCTATAACGCAACCGTACTACCAATAAATTATTACTATATGAAAAAGCCATGGTTCCCACAAAAGTAGTATGTGTGGCTATCTAAATAAGGACGCTCGAGTTCGGTAAGAGTTCGGGTATAAATCTAGATATTAAGGCAAGCCTTATAATTATATATTCCAGCTGCAGGTTCCCCTACAACTACCTTGTTACGACTTCATCCCGGTTACTTACCTGTCCTTTAAATAGAATTTCCAGACTTACGTAATTCAAGTAAATCTCTTAACCAAATGAATATATGTTTGAAAGGTCTATTCCAAAATCTTCTGGCCAAGTTAACTTCCAGGACGTGACGGGCGGTGTGTGCAAGGCCCAGTGACGTATTCACCGCAACATCCTGATTCGCGATTACTAGTGATTCCAGCTTCATGGGGGCGAGTTGCAGCCCCCAATCCGAACTAAGAAAAGGTTTAAAGATTGGCTTTGGATTACTCCCTCGCAACTTGTTGTCCTCCCCATTGTAGCACGTGTGTAGCCCAGTTCATAAGGGCCATGAAGACTTGACCTCATCCCTTCCTTCCTCCCGCTTAGTGCTGGCAGTATCTATTCAGTTTATTTTTTAATAAAAATTATTTCAAAACATAAAAAAGATAAGGGTTGCGCTCAGTTACAGGAATTAACCATACATCTCACGACACGAGCTGACGACAGCCATGCAACACCTGAAAGTCCCAAAATTCTTGACGTCTCCGAAAGAACGACAGACTTACTAGAACTGGTAAGGTTACGCGCGTATTATCGCATTAAACCACATGCTCCACCACTTGTTTGAACCCCCGCCAATTCCGTTGATTTTTAAGCTTGCGCTCGTACTCCTCAGGCGGAGTGCTTAATGCCTTAGCTATGTCTTCTAGATTTCTAAAAGCTAGCACTCATCGTTGACAGCGTAGACTACCAGGGTCTCAAATCCTGTTCGCTACCTACGCCTTCGCCCCTCAGCGTCAGTACTGAACAAGAAAATTGCTTTCGCATTTGATGTTCTTTTTCACTTATCTGGATTCTAACCCTAATTGAAAAATTCCATTTTCCTCTGTCAAACTCAAGCTTTCCTGTTTTAAATGCCTATTTGTAGTTAAGCTACAATTTTTGACAAATAACATATCAGAAAACCACCTACGGGCCCTTTACGCCCAGTTATGACGAATAAGGCTTGCCCCCTCCGTATTACCGCGACTGCTGGCACGAAGTTAGTCGGGACTTATTCTTAATTTACTGTCATTATCCTCAATTAAAAAAGAGGTTTACAACCTAAGCCTTCAATCCCTCACCAAACCTTGCTGGATCAAGCTTTCGCTCATTGTCCAATATTCCTTACTGCTGCCTTCAAATGAAACCTGGGCCTTGTCTCAGTCCCAGTGTGATTGATCGTCCTATCAGACCAACTAAGCATCATTGGCTTGGTGAGCTGTATTTCACCAACTACCTAATACTAAACCTAATCATCTTCAACCGGCGTACCTTTATGTATTTATTCGGTATTTTCCTGTTGCCTTCTCCCCTGAGGGATAGGATTATTCCGAAGTTGAAGCCAGATATTAGTTTATTACTCACCCGTACGCTATGGTTTTAACCATTCAACTCGCATGTATTAAAGCAGGCTTATAGCCTTCACTCTGAGCCAGGATCAAACTCATTTTTTTTAATACCACGCCACATTTCTGTGCTATTACAAATAGTGGAATTTTATTGTAATTATCTTTTAATATAATATAATATTAAAACACAAAATTTCTTGATATATATTTTGAAAATATTATTTTTTTATTCTAAAACTACCAAATTTTTTTTCTTTAATACTATCGGTAGTGTTCTTTTAAAACACTAACTTTTTGTACGCTTTACACGTTAATTATTTTTATCACAAAGATTTCGTTAATTTTCCAATAAATAACGATATTTCACTTTGTTCTTTAGGTCGTTTTCCTGTCCATACTGGATGATTATTAAGATCTAAGCTTTTATAATTTAACTCTTTTAAAGAAAAATAACTGGGCGCCATTAAAAAATTAAAACTACCATCTGACAACATACTACCTAATATCTTTGATTTTGCTATTAATTTCATATAATTATAATTTAGGATAAGGTGGGGTTTGAACCCACGGTAGTTTTAACTACGTCAGTTTTCAAAACTGGTGCCATAAACCGCTCGACCACTTATCCGACACTTTTTTATTAAACGTTATATTTTTTAATAGATTTTTTCTAAAACCACCTTAAATTTAACCCCGTTTAAATATCTTAAAATATCTATAAAAGCTAAAATTTTTGTTGGACTTCGAAACGTAATGGTAAAATAACTTCGATACTCCCGTCTTTCAAACTGATCTTTGGCAGCCTTATTACCTAAAGGAGAACGAAGTAAAGTAAAACGTTTTGTTTTTGTTGATAAACCTATAAACGAACTCGATAAAGGTAACAGAAGAGGCAAATAATTTAAACTTTTTAAATCAGTTGATATAGACCAAACCTTACATATATATATAATACTTTTTTTATATTGCGTCATATAATTAACTTCACACTAAAAAAACAAACCTACAATAATTTTATATAACACGGCCTAACTTTAACTCGAAAAAGACGGGACTTGAACCCGCGACCACTGGTATGACAAACCAGCACTCTACCAACTGAGTTACTTTTTCTGTTTGGAAATGGTAGGATTCGAACCCACGCTACATTAAAAATGTAGATTGATTTAGCAAACCAAGGCTTTCAGCCACTCAGCAACACCTCCAAAAAAGGATTTAATATTAAATTACTCTTTATTAATATTAACTTTTTATATAACAACATACAAGATTTGTTAATTTTGATTATGTTATCGTGAGTCAACTGTTACTTTTAAGTGTTTAATTCTAGATTTTAAACTAAACGCTAACGAGGGTAATATAAAACGTACAACTACCAAATAAAAATTACAAACTATTAGAATTAACCAGAAAACCTGATTAAAAAAAGTCATGGTATCAAATTGAGGCATATAACTAAATATTAACGATTTTTAAAACAAGCAATAATAATTTTATTTATTATTTTTACAGTAAACAAATATTACTAAATAACAAAATTACTCTTCCTATTATTAAAGGTATAATTGTTACAGAACCTTAACTTTCTGTACACTTGACTTGTACATAACCCTTTTAAATAAAAGTAAATTAATACAATTACCAACAAGATTTACGAAAACCGGAAAATGAACCCTTTGATGCTAAACGTCTAAATTGTAAACGAGATAGCTTATAAAAACTTAAAACTGATCTTGATCTGTTAGTTTCAATACAATAATTGTGAACCCGACTTAAACTACTTTGTCTAGGTAATTTAGATTTTTCTACTTGAGCCCACCATCGTAACGAAATCTCTAAATTTTGATTCATGGCTACAGCCTGCAATGCCTTATGACGAGCTTCGTATAAAACAAAAAATTTACGACGTTTATAATCTATACTTTTCATTCCCAATCTAAACTACCAATTTGCCAAGCATATACAAATCCAATAACTAGCTCAAAAAGAAAATCTATCATAGACCAATACCCAATTAATGGTAATTCACTTAATGAAACTGCCCACGGAAAAAGAAAAACAGTTTCAATATCAAATAAGAGAAACAAAATAGCAACTAAATAAAAACGTACATCAAACGCATTACGGGCATCTTCATATGGATCAAATCCACATTCATATGATGATAACTTTTCATTATCTGCTTCTGAAAAGGAAACCGTGTAAGATGCACCAAAAATAATAGAAGCTAAAACAAAACTAAAGCCTAAAAAAATTAATATAGGGTAATATTCTTTTAAAAAAAACATAATATTATAAAATTAAACGCGGGTTAGACCAGCAAACAGGACATAAATCAATAACCCCCCCTGAAGTTTCACTTTTTAATACATTCTCTTTAAACATTCCAATTTCAGAATGCCCCCCTCTATTGGAGGTTCCTAAGGAGTTATTTCCCCCAATTTGATGTGTATATCGTACGCATCGTGTACAAACAATACATCTTCGTAATACTGTTTTTATAACCCCTCCCCAAAAAGTATCACCTAACGAATTTTTAAAAAACAAAAATCTTCCCCTATCCGATCCAAAATTAAAACTTTGTTCCTGAAGTTCACATTCCCCCCCTTGATCACATACAGGACAATCTAAAGGGTGGTGAAGAAGAAGCAATTCCATCACAGATTCTTGTGCTTTACGAACCAATGCCGTATTTGTAAAAATTCTTAAATTAGGTAAAAAAGGCAAGGCACATGAAGCTTGTGGTTTAGGGGAATTATTTACTTCAACAAGACACATTCGACAATTACCTGCTATAAAAAGTTTATCATGATAACAGAATCGTGGAATATTTGCACCAGCAGCTTGACAAGCCTGTATAACTGTAGAACCTTTTTTTACCCAAACAATAAGTTCATTAATTGATATATTAAACATAATTAAGGTAAAACTTCTAACTTACCTGAGTTACTAAAATTAAAAACTTGTTTTTCTTTTATAGAAAAAACAGCATTTTTCGATTCACGACCTAACTGACGATATAAAGATTCAGGACAATTTTTTTGCAATGTTAAACTAATAGCCCCTATCATCGCTATTAAAAGAATGATTCCAGCTATTATTAACAATATTGCATGAGTTGAATATAAAAGATAACTAGGATCATTTAAGGCACAAGAAGAATCGAATTCTATAAACCACATTGTATTTAACCCGTAAGACCTTTCTATACTTTCTTTATGAAATAACAGACGTAAAAACTCTGTTAACCCTTCAGAGTCACATAAATGATGCCAACTATCAATTCTGTCATCCATGAAATCCGTAAAAGTTTTTTTAACTTTTTTGGTAGACGGCTCAGGTTCACCTTTTCTTTTTCTTTTACTCCGCTCTTGAAATCGCTTTAAATTTTCGTTAATTGTTTTATTAATAATTACTGGATGAAATAATTTTTTTATTTCTTCCTCATAAGACACTAAACTGAAAGAAACTAATGAACTCATATAAATTGTTGATAACAAATTAATTAAATTTTGTAACTCTTTACTATATATTACAGCTATTGAAAAAAAAAAAAAGAGTAAAATCCCTAAATATAAAAAACGTTTTTTTTTTACTGACCATGGCCTTTCAATAGCTTTTACGTCTAGCATCATAACAACGAACAACACTAATACTGCAATAGCACCAGCGTAAACCAATAAAAAAAGTAAAGCAATAAATTCTAAACCTAATAAAAACGAAATAGCAGAACCCAAAAAAAAAAGTAATACAAGATAAAGACCACTATATACTGGATTTTGGGTACTAGTAACTTTAACTCCCAGAGTACCTCCAAGAGTTGCAATAAGAATAAAAATTATAGGATCGACCATAATACAATAAAGACTAACAATGCTAAAATACGTAAAACCTGCAAACTAAAGATAAAACAAATACCAAATAACAAATTACTCCAAACTACTGTTATTAAATAATGGTATAAGTACCCCGAATGCCATAACCGAGATTTCTTAACTTGATCAACAAGTACATTTGAGATCCCGAAAGGTCCTAAGCTTTCAATAAGACCCCGATCAATAGATTTATAAGTAAAATGATAACCAAAATCTAGTAACTGTTGAGTTATAACCTCATTGTAAACCTTATCAAATAACCACTTACGGTTTAAAAAGATATAAAATTTTCTCCCTAAAAACGAGGTTTTCCATAAAAACAAATTGTAATTATACCCTTTATACAAAATAAATGAGGTCACTCCTCCAATTACACTACAACAAAGAGGAAAAATTTTTATATTTGTTGACATAAATTCTGCATCTATAATACTTAAATTAGTAGGTATACAAAATAACGCATTTCCCCAAAAATCTGTACCTAAACCAATAAAAAGATCACGACTTAAATATCCAATAAACATACTAGGTAAAGCCAATATACCTAAAACTACTCCCATTGCCCAACCACCTTCTGAGGCAGAAAGCAATAATGATCGACTACCATTAGGTTCTGATAAAAAACATAAAGATAAAAGCCGTATAGAGTAAAAAGCAGTACAAAAAGCAGCCAAACTTCCCAACCAATATGCAAAATGAGATGCATTAGAATAAGTTGCATAACCTATCTCTAAAATAACATCTTTAGAATAAAATCCTGTTAAAAAAGGCATACCCATAAGAGCTAAAGAACCAATTACCATAATTGCATAAGTAAAAGGTAATAAACGCCGCAACCCTCCCATTTTACGCATATCTTGTTCATCCCCAACCGCATGAATTACGGAACCTGCTCCAAGAAATAAAAGAGCCTTAAAAAACGCGTGATTTCCTAAATGAAACACCGCCACAGAATAATTTGAAAGTCCACAAGCAAAAACCATATAACCCAACTGACTACAAGTAGAATAAGCAATAACCCTTTTTAAATCATTTTGAACTAAAGCTGTTGTAGCTGCAAAAAACGCTGTCATACCACCAACTATACTTATAACTGTAAGAGCTTTAGGACAATACTCCAATAAAGGGGAGCAACGAGCTAATAAGAAAACACCAGCTGTAACCATTGTAGCTGCATGAATAAGAGCTGAAACAGGAGTAGGCCCTTCCATAGCATCGGGTAACCATGTATGTAAACCTAATTGCGCTGATTTACCTACCGCACCTACAAATAATAAAATTCCTATAAGGTTAAGAGCACCAAATTCTATATTCAAAAAAGTTAAACTGACGGCTGATAATTGTGGCGCTAAAGCAAAAACAGTAGCATAATCAACCGCACCAAAACAAATGAAAATACCAAAAATACCTAAAGCTAGTCCAAAATCCCCAACTCTATTAACTAACATAGCTTTAATCGCGGCTTTATTAGCTTGGATACGAGTAAACCAAAAATTAATTAATAAATAAGAACACAAACCAACCCCTTCCCAACCTACAAACATTTGAACAAAGTTATCCGCGGTAACCAATATCAGCATAAAAAATGTAAATAATGACAAGTAACTCATAAAACGAGGCAAATGAGGATCTCCCCCCATATATTCTGTAGAATATACATGTACAAGAGTTGAGATAAAAGTAACTACAACAAGCATAACGACAGTTAAACTATCAAAGCAAAAAGCCCAATCAACATGAAAAGAATCGGAATCTAACCAAGGCATTAAATAAAGATAAGTGGAACTTCCATTTAAACCTACCTCATAAAAAGCAAGACCACTTAAAAAAAAACTAAAGCCAATACAAGATATAGTTACCAAACCAGAACCACGTCCTCCAAGGAAACGCCCAAAAAATCCTACAACAAGAGAACCAAGTAGGGGTAAAAAAACTATGTTTAAATACATCTTCGTCCTTTACGGGACTTGAACCCGTACCTTTGCAATAAATAGCAATATCATTTTAGATGTTAAACTAAGCCATTAGACTAAAAGAACTTTTTAACTTATGAAAACTATAACCACAAGTCAACCCATACCAAATTTGAAACGGTTGCATGCATTACAGAAAAGAAAATATTGGGGTAAATACCCATAAAAAGGGTACTTAAAAGAAGAGGTAAAAAAACCATAAATTCTCGAAAACTTAAATCAACTCCGATCAATTTAATATTGCCGTAAGCTATACGGTTAAACAACCAAAGCGAATATCCACCACCTAAAATCATTGAAGTCGCAGCAAAAAAACAAGCTGTACTGTTGGCCTCAAAAGCTGAAACCAATAAAAGAAATTCACCTATAAAACTTGATGTACCAGGTAAACCCAAATTAGCCATTGTAAAAAAAAGAAAAATAGTTACAAAAATTGGCATAGTATGTGTAAGCCCCCCATAATATTTAACTACTCGACTATGCCATCGATCATATAACACTCCAATAATAAGAAAAAGTGCAGAAGATACAAATCCATGACTTAAGCTTTGTAAAATCGCCGCTTCTAACCCAATCACTGTCCCTGTAAACAACCCTATCATTACTAAATTCATGTGTGCGACTGAAGTATAAGCGATCAAACGTTTTAAATCAGTCTGACGTATAGCTGTTAATGAGGTATACACCACACCTAATAAACTAAGACTAAAAATAAAAGGTGTAAAATAAACAGAAGCTAACGGAAAAAGGCCCAAAGAAAACCGTAAAAATCCATAAGATCCTAATTTTAATAAAATACCCGCCAAAATTACTGACCCTGCTGTAGGGGCCTCTACATGAGCTTCAGGAAGCCAAATATGTACAGGTAGCATAGGAACTTTCGCAGCAAATGACGCAAAAAAAGCAAACCATAACCATTTTTGATCATAAGATGAAAACGTTATAACTGACAATATTTCATAATTAGTACTTCCAGCAAATAAATAAATATAAATTATACCAATTAACATAAATAAAGAACCTAAAAGAGTATATAAAAAAAACATATAAGCCGCACGTATTTTTCTTTCACGTGACCCATATATACCAATAACCAAAAACATTGGTATTAAAACAGCTTCAAAAAATATATAAAAAAACAATAAATCTAAATTAGTAAAAACTAAAAGTAAAATAAATTCCATTCCTAAAAAACTAATTAAATAGGTTTTTACTTTTTCTTTGTTAAAAGACCACGAAGCTAATAAACAAAGAGGAAAAATTAATGTTGTTAACATAACAAAAAAAAGAGAAATCCCATCAACACCTAATATTAAATTAATATTAGCTATCGGTAACCACAATCTATCAACAATAAATTGAAATTTAGGGGTTGATTGATCAAAACCCAACCATAAGAACAATGAAGAGACAAAAACCGCCGACGTAATACCGAGAGCAAATTGTCGCATAACTAACGTTTGACTAGAAGGAATAAAAATTAAACCAACAATTCCTAACAGAAGAAGAAAAAATAAAAAACTTAACGGCATAATCTTTTAGCAATCCAAGTGAAATAATCATGTTGGTTAACCGCGTGAATTACAATAGGCATAAAACCATGATTAACACCACAAAGTTCACTACATTGACCATAAAAAACACCTTCCCTTTTAATAAAAAGAGAAATTTGATTTAATCTTCCTGGACATGCATCAATCTTTACTCCTAAACTTGGAACTGCCCAAGAATGAAGAACATCTCCCGATGTAACAAGAACACGAACATGGGTATTAACTGGGACAACTAAGCGGTTATCTACCTCAAGAAGACGAAAAACTTTACCAGCTCTCCTTATACCCGAAAGTTCCGGAATAACTAAATCATCATCAGTAATCAAATATGAATCAAAATTAAGACGTTGTCTTTCTATTATTTTACTTTCTATTTTCGTTTTTTTATAATGATCAATCAAATCATAAATTATTTGAATTTGAGTTTTTAAAGATTTATTTTTTTCTACTTCCTCATTAGTAATCGCAAGTAAAGCTTCATACAACATATTTTTAACGTCATCTACAGTGCTTTGATCTAAAGTTTCAATTAAATCTGTAAATGTTTGTAAAACCTCATTACGTAAACCTGCATGAGTATACTCAATTTCTCTGATTTTTAATTGATCTAACATTTTTTTTATCTCTTTTTTTGATTTTTTATTTCCTGAATTACCATCTTCACCAGACGCATCAAAACCATTATCATTTAATCCAGAATCATTAGATTCAACCAGTGAAACATCAGAAAACTGTCGATTAAAAGGTTTAACAGTCTCCTGCATAGGGGTATCTAAACTTCTAGATACTCTAGCTGCAAACCATTTAACATTAGCTAGTTCTGCTTTTGCTTTTACTAACTCATAACAAGATTTTGTTTGTAACTTTCCTGGTTCCAAAATAGTCTCGATAGCAGAAGAAGAAGCTAAAGCTTTTTTAATCCCTATTGAGGTATTTTCTAAGCTATTAGATATTGCTGTTTGAAGAGCTAAAAGGTTATCAATAGAACTATTGTCGTTAAAGTTATCAATAGATAAAAGATCATCCGCGGTTTTGTCAAATATTTTACGAGAATGGCTAAGTATACGTGAAGCTTTCTCGTAATCCGTAATAGCAGCATTTACATCAATTTTAAGTGTTTTAATCCAAACAGAATCTACAGCAGATTCAACCATATTTGAAAAATCACCACCTACTGTTTCAGAAATAAATACTGGTTTAACCAATCCTAAATCAGAAGAGGCTTTAAATAAATCATTATCTAGCATAGTAATTATAGCTTTCAAACAAGTAGAATTTTCAGTATCAAGAATAGGTATTACTTTTTCACGAATAATATAACTTAAACTTAGTTGAAGATTTTTAATATATGTTTCAATATCCACTAACATTTTTTCACGAAGCCCACCAGAGACAGTATCTAAATCCGACTGTAAAAAATTTATTAAAGCTTTACCTTTTTTTAATTCCACTTCAATTAATTTAATAAAAGATTCAGTTAAAACCTGTTCCGCCTTAAACAACGCTATTTTAGATTCTTTTAATACAGATTCAGCTCCGTTTAATTGTGCTTTTACCGTAATAAGATCTTCATTATGTATTTCCCATAAAAAATTGTCAAAATATTCATTAGATTTATCTATGGTTTTAGGCAACTTATAAATAACTGGTGTGTCATCAAGTCTTTTTACTGTACTAGAAACATACCCTTTAACAATTTTAAGCCTCTCTTTATCACTATCTAAATCAGATTTAGCTATATTTACTAAAGAAGCCGCCTGCTCAAATTCAGATTTAATACTATTGTATTTTGCGACATAATTATCGAATATTACTTTCGGCATACTAGAGTTTAAATCTAATTTAACCCCAGTTAATTTCTCTTTAGAAGTGTCAAAAAATAACCCAGCACCTTTTAATACTGCTTCAGCTCTATTTGAAACTGCTTTAAGGTTATCAAATGCAACTTTAGCCCGTTCTAGCCGAATATCAGCTCTATTTGAAACTGCTTTATAATTTTTTAATTCTTCTTTAGCATTTACTAAAATATCTTTACCTTTTTCGAATTCTTCTGCAACTGATAAAGTTTGTTTTTCTATAGCCATAAATTCTGCCTCTGAATTATTAGCTATAGCATTACATTTACTTAACTCTTCCGCAGTTAAATCAGCTTGAAATCTATTTAAAAGTATATTAGCGCTTTTCAAGTTTTCATTGGCAAGCATAAACTTAATCTCATGGCTGTCTAAAAATTTTTTTGATTCTGATTTTAATTTTTCAGTCCAACCATCATAACCGTTTTCAAGCAATATTTTACTTCGCAATATAGCTGGATCTTTTGCGGCCCATTCAGCATCAGCTTGAAAATATTCTGCGGTTAATGTATTAACTTCTGCAGCGAGTAAATCAATTTTTGCCCATTTTGCATTAGCTTTGGCATTATCTAATTCCATTTTGGCATTTGTTAGCTCGTTACTAAAAAATTTAAATTCAACTTTAGCGGTATCCCATTCAAACTCACTACTATACCCCTCTCTTTCAGATCGGGTTAATCTTAATTGATGAGCAATTAACTGGGTATCAATTAAATTATTTTCAGCAATTTCTGCCTCTATTAAAGCTTTGTTAAGTCTTACTCTACCTTCGTCCAAATTAGACATCATTTCTTCTATAGGGATTTTTATGTCCCCACGAGCAAGGGCTCTAAGACACACACACTCGGCTTCAAAAACTTGTGTTAAAGCTCTACTTAATTCCGTTTCAGCCCCTTCATATAAATTTTCAGCTGATCTAAGCTCTACCCATTTATAACTAACTTCATCCACTTTATTTAATTCTGCAACTATAGAACCTGTATCATTTCCACCATCACTTGAAGGTGGATTATCTTTACCTGGTTTAATTTCATCTAAAGACTTAAATAAATCCATAGTTTTTGCTGTAATCTCAGTTTCATTAACAATCCTTAAATATTGTTTAAAGGTTTTTAAAACTTTAATAAATAAATCTTGCTGTTCTTTAATAAGCGAACCTTCTGTTAATTGATTTTTAACCTCAGATAAGATAGATACCATTTCTCCCGTTAAATGTGACTCTAAGGGGCCATAAAACTCTTTACGACCCTCATTACCTAAAACAGTAACAATAAGCCACCCTAAATGACGCGATAGCAGTTCAGTATCCTTTTGAGGTATATCTTTTATATTTTTTTCAAATGAATCTAAAAAATCTTTAATTATAGTTATTTGAGTTTGTTTTTCACCCTTAGCTACTTCTACACGGCTAGACTCTATTAACTCCGACATATTCTTTAAAGCTTTATAACTTACTTCAACTTCATTTAAATGATCTTTTTTAATAACCGGTGATATTTCAAAATCAGAACATTCATATGACCAATACCATTGATGACCAACAACTTTTATTGTAAGACTTGGATCTATAATCTCATCCATCGCATACAACAAATTATATGAAGGAACACTAATAATCATTAATATTCCTGCCGGAATAATTGTCCAAACAACTTCAAGTAATGTGGAATGATTAAAGCCTACTGCTTCTTTATAATTTGCCTCGTTAAATAACGTTAAAGATTTATATAATAACCAACCAACAAGACAAGCAATAAATAACATAAAAGTCATTAACAAACCATTAAAAAAAATGATACCTTCCATTATTGGAGTTGCGGGATCTTGAAAACCCACTTGCCATGGATGCGCTGCATCCATAGTCCCAACAGAATAGCAAACCAAGAAAAAAAAAACACTAAAAATTAGTCTAATAATAGTTTTATATAAAAAGTTCATGATATAAGTGCAGATCGCATCTTTAATACTCGAATTGCAAGTATTTTTTCTAACCAACCTATAAACAACCCCCCAAAAACAAAAAAAACAAAATACCCTATAGAAACCACAGCTCCAACAACCTTAAAATAATCATCGACCGGTGTAGTTCCTGACCAAGCTAATAAAAAAAAATCAGCAACAAAAAACCAAAAAACAACAGCATAAATTGGACGAAAATTACCACTACGTAATTTAGAAGTATTTAAAAGAGGGTATAGAAAAATTATTACAATCGCCCCTCCCATAGTAAGAATACCTCCAACCTTATTTGGAATAACTCGTAAAATTGCATAAAAGGGTAAAAAATACCATTCAGGCACAATATGCGCCGGAGTACCGTAAGGATCTGCCTCTAAATAATTATCCGGATCTCCTAAACTATTAGGATAATAAAACATAACAACAGATAATAATGACAGCAACACAAAAAACGCCACTAAATCTTTTACATAAATATAAGGATAAAAATTTATATTGGCTGTTTTAGTTTTTATACCCAAAGGATTATTAGAACCATCCTTATGTAACAAACCTAAATGCACAAATACTAAACCTGCAATAATAAAAGGCAACAAATAATGTAAACTAAAAAAACGATTTAAAGTTGGATTACCTACTGTAAACCCTCCCCATAACCACATAACAACTTCTTTTCCTATAAACGGAAAAATCGAAAATAAACTAGTAATAACAGTAGCTCCCCAAAAACTCATTTGGCCCCACGGCAAAACATAACCAATAAAAGCTGTTGCCATCATCAAAACATAAATAACTCCTCCAGACCACCACAATTGTTGACGAGGTTTCATATAAGAACCGTAATATAACCCTCTAAAAATATGAGCATAGACAACAATAAAAAAAAAAGAAGCCCCATTAGCATGCATATAACGAATTAACCAACCACTTTTAACATCACGCATAATATGCTCAACACTTGAAAAAGCATAATGAGTTTCCCCTGCATAATGCATAGCTAAAAAAGCTCCACTAAGAATCTGAATAACCAAACAAAAACCTGCTGTTGAACCAAAACTCCAATTATAATTTAAGTTCATAGCCGTTGGATAATCAATAATATGAGAATCTACCCAACTAAGTATAGCATTCACATTAAACCTCGACATCAATTAATTAAATTATTTTGCGACCAAGGAACATGAAAATCAAACGAACGAAACTCTTGACTTAATTCAATAGCCTCACAAACAACGACTTTTTGATCTTCATCATAACGTAATTCAAAATACCCACTTAAAGGAAAATCTTTTCTTAATGGGTGTCCTTCAAACCCATAATCTGTTAAGATTCTACGTAAATCTGGATGATTATAAAAAAAAACTCCAAATAAATCCCAAATTTCACGTTCCCACCAATTTGCTGAAGGGAAAAGACTTACTATAGAAGGTAAAGGATTTATTTCATCTGTATGTGTTTTAATTCTAAGTCTACAATTAGACCGTATATTTAAAAGATCATAAACGATTTCAAAACGTTCTTTTCTTTCTGGATAATCTACACCTGAAATTGAAGTAAGCATTTGAAAATTACCATTACTGTGATGATATAAAAAAGTTAATGTAGCCAACAAATATTTTTTGGATACGCTAATAACAATCTCATGCCCAAACACTTGAAAAGTTTGAACAGGTACAAGTCTAGTAAGACTTGTAGCGTATACAATCAAAGAATTAAACATTATATTTAAATTTAATAAAAATAACTTAAACACTACTAAAAGTTATTTTACTAATTAATCCTTTACGGGAATTGAACCCGTATTTTCGCCGTGAAAAGGCAAAGTCCTAACCATTAGACGAAAAGGACTTATTGCCAAAACTTTAATTACTTTCTGGGCCAGGATCGAATTGAACGATCGACTTTACGCTTATCAGGCGTACACTCTACCACTGAGTTACAAGCCCTGATACAACTACCTTAAACCCCTAATAACTTTTATTTAAATTACTATTTCAAATTTTAAAGTAATAACTTCCAATATTTATTTATTACTGGATTCTGTAGATATGCGAGGCAACATCGGAAATGCAAGACCCCTGTTTTTTACCCAAGGATTAGAATCTTCAACCGTACCTCGTGTAAGGGTAATATATACAACAAAAAAAAAAAATAATGACGCAATAGACGATAATATTGAACCAAAAGATGCCAAACTATTCCACCCTGCATAAGAGTCTGGATAATCTGGTATACGTCGTGGCATACCTGCAAGACCTAAAAAATGCATTGGAAAAAAAGTCAAATTTACACCTAAAAACATAAGCCAAAAATGAATCTGACCTAAAATTTCTGGGTAAGCTAAACCTGTCATTTTTCCAACCCAAAAATAAAAAGCTGCAAACATTGTAAAAGCTGCTCCCATACTTAAGACATAATGAAAATGTGCAACTACATAATAAGTATCATGTAAAGCGATATCAACACCTGAATTTGCTAAAACAACACCAGTTAATCCACCAATAGTAAAAAGAAAAAGAAAGCCAATAGAAAACAACATAGGAGTTTTTAAACGAATAGAACCCCCCCATAAAGTTGCAATCCAACTGAAAATTTTAATCCCTGTAGGTACTGCAATAATCATAGTAGCTGCCGTAAAGTAAGCTCTTGTATCAATATCTAAACCTACCGTAAACATGTGATGAGCCCAAACAATAAAGCCAAGTATACCTATTGAAAGCATGGCATAAACCATACCTAAATACCCGAATACCGGTTTTCTAGCAAAAGTAGATAATATATGACTAACAATACCAAACCCTGGTAAAATTAAAATATATACTTCAGGATGACCAAAGAACCAAAATAAATGCTGATATAATACTGGGTCACCACCACCTGCCGGATCAAAAAAGGTAGTATTAAAGTTACGATCTGTCAACAACATTGTAATACCACCTGCTAAAACAGGTAGTGATAATAGCAATAAAAACGCTGTAATTAAAACCGACCATACAAAAAGAGGTAACCTATCCATTGTCATGCCAGGTGCTCTCATATTAAAAATTGTTGTAATAAAATTTATAGCACCTAAAATAGAAGCAGCACCTGAAAGATGAAGACTAAATATTGCTAAATCAACCGAAGGTCCTGAATGTGCTTGAATACCACTAAGAGGTGGATATACTGTCCAACCTGTACCAGCTCCTGATTCTACTAACGAAGAAGCTAAAAGGAGGATTAAAGATGGAGGTAATAACCAAAAACTAATATTATTCATACGAGGAAAAGCCATATCAGGAGCACCAATCATTAACGGTACAAACCAATTACCAAACCCACCAATAAGAATTGGCATAACCATAAAAAAAATCATTAAAAAAGCATGTGCCGTTACAATAACATTATATAACTGATGATTTCCTCCTAGAAATTGATTTCCAGGACTAGCTAATTGTAAGCGGATAAGCACAGACATCGTTGTTCCAAGAACTCCTGAAAAACCACCAAAGATTAAATATAATGTACCAATATCTTTGTGATTAGTGGAAAATAACCACCTAGAAGAAAAACCACTTAATGACGAACGAATAACCGATAGAGACCATAATTGTGATAAAGGTTTAGAATGTGTAGTAAAAGACATTAGTTAATTATTAAAACATAAGACTGAGACTTATCTTATATGTTAAAAGATAAAAAATATTAGGACTAAGAATAAAAAAAATAATAGTTAAACTGCTTAAAACTAAAACCACAGCTGCACCCTTTGACACGGGCGCAAAAAAAAACCAATTTTTATTTTTTTCAAAGTAAAATATTTTTATTAACCGTATATAATAAAATGCTGAAATAACACTAGTGATAACAACAAAAATAGATACAATATAGAATGATGACTCAACTAAACTAATAAAAATATTTAATTTAGCAAAAAAACCACCAAATGGGGGTATTCCAGCCAACGAAAAAACCATTAATGCAACTCCAAACCCCATAAGTGGATTTGATCGAATTAACCCTATAGAATCTGAAAAAGTTAAGAGAGTACTACCGGACGTAGAAGATAAATCAAGTTGTAATATATAAACCCATAAAAAGGCTACTGTAAACATATAAACCGATAAATAAAACAAAACTGATTGTATACCCTCTATATTACCACTAGCTAATCCAAGGCATAAAAACCCAACATGACCCACACTACTAAAAGCTAAAAGACGCTTTATTTTTGTTTCCCCTAAACCACAAACACATCCTATAAAAAGACTAAAGATACCACATATACAAAAAAAGTTTTCCCAAAAACTAGGGAAAAATGACCAAAAACTTATAAAGGATAAACGTAAAATTATAACAAAAAACGCAAATTTAGGTATAACAGCAAAAATAAAACTTACTAAAGTTGGAGCCCCCTCATATACATCTGCAATCCACATATGATAAGGAGACGCACCTATTTTAAATAATAAGGCAGAAACTACACAAATAAGCCCTAAATATAGAAACGGTGATAATGTTGTTAAATTCTCTGTTAATAAAGTTAGAGAACCTAAATTAGTTGTACCCATAGAAAAATAAATCAAAGAAGCCCCAAATAAAAAAAATATAGAAGCAACAGAACCTAAAATAAAATATTTTAATCCAGCCTCAGCAGAAAAATACGAATTCTTTTTCCAAGCCGCTAAAACATAAAAAATAAGCGACAAAAATTCCATATTTAAATAAATAGAAAGAAGATCATATGATGAAATTAACAAACATAAACTTAAACCAATTCCAACAATAAAAACAAAAAATTCATAAGCCCTAAAACGAGCTAAAAACATATACGATTCACTTATTAATACAAAAAAAAAAAGACCTAAAAAAACTATTAATTTAGACCAAGTTCCTATAATATCAATAACAAACATAGCATTCCATAATGTTTGAGATTTAACAGGATTATTAAGTATTAAAAGTAAGCTTAAAAACAAAATAATTAATGTTAACCGAATTATACTTGGGATAAGATAAGTATAAAGAGAAGCAGCAACTACTCCTAAAAAACTACCATGTAACAAAATAATTAATATAGAAATAGCAAGAAACAGCTCAGGCAAAAAAGCCATAGTGTCATTTTGGAATATTAAAGCAAATTTCATGCGTTACATTTTATAGGATTCGAACCTACGACCTACGATTTAGAAGACCGATGCTCTATCCACTGAGCTAAAAATGCTTAGAGATAAATAATAAAAAAAGAATTAGTTTATTTCAATTTTCTACCTTTTATTCTTCACTAATATTAATGAAGAACAATTGCATCGTTTATATAAATACAACTTAAAATTGTAAAAACATAAGCTTGAATTAAAGCAACTGCTAATTCAAGCCCAAAAAGAATTACCAATACCGCTAACGGAATTATATGGGCGATTAATAAAAATCCACCACTACCCATCATAGCCCATGCAAATCCTGCAATTACTTTTAGTAATGTATGACCAGCCATCATATTAGCAAAAAGACGAACAGCTAAACTTAGGGGTTTAAACACATATGAAACGATTTCTATAGGAACTAATAAAAAGGCTAAAACCATAGAAGTTCCACCGGGTAAAAATAAACTTAACATATGAAACCCATGTTTTGAAGCACAAATAATCATTACCCCAATAAAAACTGTCAACGCTAAAACCATTGTCTGAATAAGGTGACTTGTTATAGTAAAAGAATAGGGTACAAGTCCTGATACATTAGATATTAAAATAAAGCTAAAAATTACAAATAAAAAGGGAAAATATTTTTCTCCCTGCTGACCAACACTATCCCATACAAGACCTGCAGTACTTAAATAAAGACTTTCTAAAACTAATTGCCATCTGGTCGGGAAACAATTTAATTCGTACAATGAAAGGCAATAATAAATACAAACAAAAAAGGCTAAACCAACGCATGTCGTTATCATTGCGTTAGTTATTGAAAAATCAAATAACCTAATACCAAAACTGAAAAAAGGAAGTATTTGAAATTGTTCTAAGGGGCTGTAAAACATATATTTAAATCAAAAATAATATAAACTAAAAAGTTAACGATTATACTTTTACAATATGTAAAAAGAGTTTATTTACCGCACTTTTTTTGAGCAAATTATAGAACTCTTATAAACGAAATTAAAGTGTTATCATTTTACTTTTAAAAACCTAATAACAATGAAATCAACTAATTTTAAAGAAATTAATTGTTTAAAAAATATTAACTTTTTCATCATAAATACCTATATCATTTAGTTTTTTATCAAAACTATTTACAACCTGAAAAGACTCGACTAAAAACTGAAAATCCAAATCATTCCTGCTTTTTTTTAGGTACTCCGAAGTAAACTTATTAGGATACTTAAAAACACATTGTGGAAAAGTATAAAAGCACCAATTATGTCTAAAAAATAAAGAGAAACAAATCTTTAAGGGGAATTTTACTTTTTTATTAAATGTTAGATATTTATAAATCGTAGAAGTTTTAGATAACTCAAATAAAATATAATTAACTCGTTTAAAAAATTTTGTTTTATCTTTATTGAGTAAACGATATCCCCATATATAGATGGTTTCCTCTAAAAAAAAGCTTGAAAAGCTAAATTTTAAAACATCTGATCCCTTTTTTCTTGTATTTAAAGATTTATAAATTTTATAATTAAAACCTATTAAAAAAAAATAAGGTAATTTTGGTTTACTAACAATATTAATTTTATCCCCAAAAAAATAAAAATTTTTAATAATTTTTTTATAACAATTAAAACCTAAAGGGTAATTTTTGTTCTTTGCTTCTTCTATAAAATTTAGAATAATTACTGAATTAGATAAAGATATATTATTTAATTCAATAAGTATAATTTCCTTGTGAATATATTCAAGCTGATGTTGTAAATATCTTTTAAAAGAGTTAGGTACTAGTTCATACATACATGCAACAAGACATATTAACAAGTCTCGCTTAAAAAAAATTTGAATATATCTTTGAAAATATTCTTCTACAAAAATTTCCATTTCTTCATAAGAATCTTCACTAAAAAAAAAATGGTTATTTTTGAAAAAAAATAAAAAATGGGGGGTAATGTACTTAAAAAAACCTGATTTAAGAAATTTTAAAAATTTTGGATTTTTATGAAGAACTAATAAGAAATACTCATTAAAATGTTCTAAAATATATTTTTGAGTACACCCACAAATATATTGAGAAAGATAAATAGAACAATAATTAATATTATGATACTCACTAAAATTTTCTGACCAAAGATTTAATCTAGAATATCTCTTAAATACAGGACTTAACACATAAAAATCAGTTAAATCAATTTCGCTGTATTTATTAGTTTTCTCCATAAACTAAAATTAAACTGTAACATTAAATCCCCACCAATAAATTGTAAGAAAAAGGAATAACCATACAACATCAACAAAATGCCAATACCATGCAGCAGCCTCAAAACCAAAATGGTGTTGACGACTAAAATGATCCCAATATAATCTTAAAGTACAAATAGCTAAAAATATTGTTCCAATAATAACATGAAACCCATGAAACCCTGTAGCCATATAAAACACTGAACCGTAGACCCCGTCTGACATACCAAAAGGAGCATACATATATTCAATACCTTGCATACCTGTAAAAGCAATTGCAAACATTAATGTAACTCCTAACCCTTGCAAAGCTTCTTTTTTAAAACCAGCAACAATAGCATGATGAGCCCAGGTTACACTTGCCCCAGAAGAAAGCAAAAGAATAGTATTTAAAAATGGTAATCCCCATGGACTAATAACTTCTAGACCTGCAGGGGGCCAAACTCCTCCGATATTAAAAACAGGAGAAATAGAAGAAGTAAAAAAAGCCCAAAAAAAAGCAAAAAAAAACATAATTTCAGACACAATAAACAGTATCATACCTATCCGTAACCCTTGCTGAACTGCTGAAGTATGTTGACCTTCGAATAATCCTTCACGAATAACGTCTCTCCACCAAGTAAACATAACATATAAAATAGTAAAAATTCCTAAACAAAGTAACTCTCCTCCCCCTTTATAGTTATGCATAAATAATACCCCACCAAAAGTTAAACTTAATCCACCTAAAGCAGCCACCAAAGGCCAGGGACTAGGATCAACTAAATGAAATGGGTGTCGTTGAACCATTTTAGTTTTAGCTTTCATTAAAACGAACAAGAAGAAGGTAGGATTCGAACCTACGATGGAAAAACCAACAGATTTACAATCTGCCACTATTAACCACTCAGTCACTCCTTCAATTTTTACCTAAAATTTTTAGGTTTTGTGCGAAATTTTTTCCGACGAACTTTAACAGGGCGACAACCATTATGAGGGTAACGTGTACCTAAATGTAAAACAGTAATTTTAACCCCCTTTTTACTAAGCCCCCTTACCACTCCCCTACGACCTTTATTAATACCAGATCCAAGATAAATCATAAATTCTGTATAACCCAATTTAATAGCTTTATCACCAAACGAATTACCTAAAAGTAAACCACGGATATAAGGATTTTCTCGCTCATTGTATTGATTCTCGTAAACAGGAACCCGTAATGAACAACTAGTTTTGACCTTTTTTTCATCAATATCTAATAAAGTACAAAAAACATTTCTTTTTGTCGATTTAATAAAAATAATACCTTTTTTTTCTTTCAACAAATTTTTCTCTTCTATCGAAGTTACTAACGATGTGTTAATTTTAACAGGGATTAAAAAAGGATTTGTATTTTCTACTTTAATTAGCATGAAATTTTAATATTAATCGTTTTTTTGCATTAGTATGAGTACGCTGACCTCTAACGGGTAAACCTTTTTTATGCCGTAAACCACGATAGGTTGAAAGCGCACATAAACGACGAATCTTATCGTTTTTAAAACGACGCAGATCGGCACCTAAGGGAAGAGGGGTATCCTCAGCTAAATTTTCCAAATTCTTTCCTTTAACGAAAGTAACATTACTTCCACGTGAATCTGAACCAAAACCAGCTTTTTTGCATAAAATTTTAGATTGGGACAGACCTATACCATAAATATGAGATACAGACTGCACCAAAACTTTGTCTTCTGGAATAGAGGTACCGATAATAAAAGGCATAATTTAAAATTTAATATATTATATGAAAAAAACAAAACAACTTTTTATTAACCCTCCTCTTAAATCACAAAAACGATCATGGAATCGCTCTACTGGTCGCAACAATAAAGGTCATATAACCGCATGGCATCGTGGTGGTGGACATGCTAGATTATATAGAGATATTGACCTAAAACGTATATCAACTCAAGGAATAGTAATAGGTTTAGAGTACGATCCAAATAGAGCTGCCTTTTTAGCCAGAATTTTTAATCCTGATACTAAAAAACATAGTTATATAATAGCACCCACTAAAATAAAAAAGGGCGACGTTATCCGATCAAACTCTACACGTAATGATATGCAAAACGGACATAGTAAAACATTACAAAATCTACTAACTGGGAGTATTATTTATAACTTAAGTTTAACTCCTAGAAACGATGGCAAAATTTTAAGAGCTCCCGGTGCATTTGGACGTATTTTAAAAAGAACTAAAACTTTAGCCAAAATTCATCTTAAATCCGGGCAATATCGTTGGTTTGATATAAAAACAATAGCAACTAGCGGTGTAGTTAGTAATTTAGATTCACGATTTACAAAGCTTCAAAAAGCAGGACACTCAAGATGGGTAGGAAAACGCCCCACCGTTCGTGGAGTAGCCATGAATCCAATCGATCATCCGCACGGTGGTGGGGAAGGAAAAACCTCAGGTGGACGCTCATCTGTAACCCCATGGGGTAAACCAACAAAAGGACCATCTACCCGCACTAATAAAATACAACGAAAACCTAATGTCAAGATCTAATTGGAAAACACCATTTATAGACAAAAGTCTTTTAAAACAATTAACTTCACAACAAAAAAAAAAACTTACATGGTCTAGACGCTCAACTATCTATCCAGCTGCTGTTGGTTTAAAATTACAAATACACAATGGGAAAAACATGATTGCGCGCAATATTAAACCCGAAATGGTTGGATATAAATTAGGAGAATTCGTAACAACACGAAAAAATTTTATAGCAAAAAAAAAAAAAAAATAAATGGCACAAAAATCTAATCCAACTATTTTACGCCCAGTAAATACCCTTTATCAAGGATGTACACACTGGGACGAACCCCGATTTTATTTTATTATATCTACGATTCAAAAATTAATAGAATCATGTTGTTTAGGCACAACACATTATTTAGATAAACTACAAATCAACCGACACCTTGGGTTAATTTTTATAGAAGCCAATCTTTTACACCTCCATTTTAATTCAAAACACCGTTTAAAATCTAGACGTTATAAAGAAAATCAAATAAAAAGCAAAAAACAATCGTGGACTGTACTAGCATGTAGACTACAAAATGCCGTCGAATTAATACAAAAATTTACAGGAACAAAAAAAGTTACTTTGCGGATCAACAGAATAAAAGCATATACTAGATCTGTACCTAAACCCACCCGAAGACAAATGGCCTATTTCACTAAAAGCTTTAACCATATTAGGTACGATTATGCCCGTTATGGTATACAACTTATGTATTTGCTTATAAAAAATAAAGCAAACGTAACTAGTCTGGCTCGGTTTTTAAAACAAAATATTTGCTCTAGGCAGAGAAGAAAAAGACATTATCAATTTTTAGCATATATTAAACAGGGATTCCAAGCCTTACAAGAATATAAAGAAATCCAAGGGTTAAAAATACAAATTAAAGGAAGATTTACCCATAAAGCAAAAGGAAGAAGCAAAATATGGAAATATCAAATGGGCCAAATGCCTATTAGTCAGCTAAATAAAAATATAAAAGCAAAATATACACAAACACAAACCGGTTATGGTAGCGTTGGATTAAAAATCTGGATATGCCACTAAAAAAACATACAATTAATGTTAATACAACCTAAAAAAACAAAATACCGTAAATATTTTAAGCCTCGAGGATTACCCAAAACGTCTACCAAAACCCACAAATTAACCGACTTAACCTGTTTTGCCGTAATTGCAACAGAATCGGGATATTTAAATGGTCGACAAATTGAAGCAGCTCGACAAAATATTCGCCGAAAAGTTAAAAGAGAGGGTAAACTTGAAATTCTTATTTTTCCTGATATTGCTATAAGCCACAAAGCTTCTGCAGCTCGTATGGGGAAAGGAAAAGGGAAAATAAATCATTGGGTAGCGTCTATTTCAGCAGGACAAACTTTGTTTTTCTTGTATGGTATAGATGCTGAACAAGGGATGCCAGCTTTACACTCAGGAACTAATAAGCTTCCACTAAAAGTTAAAATTTATCAATTATAAACCATGTTTACTTCTCGAAAAAGACATCTCCGAAAAAAAAGATTTTTTTTAGCAGAACAGTATACTTTTGCTTTGTTTAACGGTAGCAATTTAAAAGCTACTCAAATATCAAAAATACGCTTATTATTGCAAAATGCAAAATTATATTCTGTACCTTTATACCTTAAACCCCCTAAACTTGGTTTAGGATGCCCACTTATTATAGTAATTTATGAAACATTACAAGATCTACAAAATAATGCACCTAAAATTGCTTTACAGCTTGATTGCTTAGGCATATCCATCAATAAAAAATGGTATCCTAGTAACTTTTTTAAAAATAATAAAACTTCAACTTTAAATAAAAAAACGTTAAGCCTTCTTTTATTTAAATATAATAATATAACTAAATAAGGGTTACACTGATTTAATTAAAAATCAAAGCGAAAAAAGGGATTTGAACCCTCAGCTTTAAGCTTGGCAAGCTTACACTCTACCAATTGAGTTACTTCCGCCTTTCCTATTTCACATTAGAAAAAAAACAAATCTGTAAGCCATGTCCTAAAACATTAATCTCAAATATATCTTTTGTTGTAAAATGAAATTGACATTGAAGAGAACCTACTTCTTCAAAATAAGGAAATAAAGGTACCAACTCTTTAAAAAAAAAAATATCCTTTAAAATAAAACAATATATATTTTTATGGGCTGGAACTTGTAAACCTTCAAATTGACGTACATGTGGCAACACATGAAATAATAATTTATAAAAAAAAAAATACATGGCTGTTCTTCTTAAAGTAACCTTCCCCCCTACACCTTCCCTCGAATTATTACTTTTTTGACGAGAGGGTTTTTGTTGAGTAAAGTAAGGCTTTTGACCCCCAATAATATTTAAAACCCCCAAACACGAAAGAACATAATTTTCATCTGAACTTCCCCCCCCTAAACAAATAGTTACTTTTTTTGGCGCAGATAATAACGCTACTGTTGAAATATTTTCACTAAGAAGTAAATCTTTTTGAACTATATCGTAATAATGTTTTTCAAAAAAATGCATAAAAACAATTATATAATTTTTTTAGCCATAGCAGCTAATTTTGCCCATTTTAAACGTCTTAATCTACTTGGTAATATAGCTGATATTCTAGTTCCAAGAGGTTTTTGTTGCGAGGTAATAAGAGCTATTGAATTAGACGAAAACGAGACGCCTACACCAGCTTTATTGCGAAAAAGTCTTCGACTTTGCACAACTACACCATGATGAATTTCTGACTTATTCATTTTTAATCGAACTCGTCTACCGTAACGAGGTCGAAGACTTTGAACTGCTACCAACACAATATCTCCTACATTAGCATACGATTTACCGCCCTTTTTTTTTACTTTAATGCATTTAACAAGTTTTGCCCCTGAATTATCAACAACTGTAAGAAGACTTTGAGGTCTAATCATATTTACTACTTCCAGCTGGATTCGAACCAGCATGTCAAAAGACAAAAGATTTTGAATCTGTCGTGTCTACCAGTTTCACCATGGAAGCTTATCTATTAAGACTTCAGTAACGAAGCTTGATCAATACGAATACTACCTCTAACTCGAAAATAAACTAAAATAATAGCCAAACCGATAGAAGACTCACAAGCAGCAATTATAAGAATAAAAATAGCAAAAATTTGACCCATTAAATCTCCCAAACACGCAGAAAAAATAATAAAATTTAAGCTTACTGAAAGAAGAGCAAGCTCTAAAGACATCAGAACAACAACAATATTTGTTCTATTTAAAACAACACCTCCAACACCTATAACAAACAATAAAAAAGCAACAAAAAAAAAGTGAATAAAGTCCATAATTAATTTTAATTTTATAATATCAATAACGAACACCAAAATGAATTCTACGTTTATTAGATATAGCTAATTTATTCAAACTATATCTTTTATCAACAACCTCTCCCTTATTTTGAGACGCTTTAAGTAATTCTTTACTTAAATTTTTCCACAACGGAGAAGTAATAGATTGTTCTCGACTTACCTTTAATAATGACCTTATACCAAGATTAAGACCACAAATAGGAGATATTATTCTTGGTAAATATATATTAAATGACTGCTTATTGCGACGAGTCTTTGCTTTGGGCTTAAGTCGAACACCTATATCTTGCTTTACTGAAAGAATACCTAAATAAAAAATATGTAGAGCTCGTCCAGGGTAATCATTATCAAGAGATTGTAAAGCTTTATTTAAAACATTTTCGGCTTTTGAACGCTTTCCATTACGCATTAAAAGATTAATCATTTTTTTTATTAAAGGATCACTTTTAATACCTAAAAATTTAATAGGTTTTTCTTGATTATATGAACTAACCATAATAGTTTTATTGGGTTTAAAATCCTTTTCACAACTCAGCACCCTTGATCTATTTTTTTTGTCCCATATTTAGAACGTGAAGTTTTACGACCGGGTAACCCTTCTAAATCCAATTTGTTACGAATTAACCGATATTTAACGCCAGGAAGATCAGGTATTCTACCACCCCGTACTAAAACTTGTGAATGTTCTTGTAGCCTATGAATTTGACCTGGTATATAAGCTGTTAATTTAACTTTATTAGATAAACGAACTTTAACAACCTTACGTCTAGCTGAATTAGGCTTTTTCGGGGAACAAATAAATACTTTTAAACAAACCCCTCGTTTTTGAGGGCAGCCACGAAGACCTACACTTTTTACTTTTGTTTGTTTTTTTCCATAACTTTTTTTAAACCATTGATTAATATTTGGCCTTGCCATTACCAAGAAGGGGAGTTGAACCCCTATCTCGTTAGAGACTGGAACCTAAACCCAGCGTGTATACCAATTCCACCATCTTGGCTTTTGGAGTCGAAGGACTCGAACCTCCGATCCCCGTACCAAAAACGGGCGCCTTACCGCCTTGGCTAGACTCCATTTATAAATAATAAAACTCGGTTTGGAAGGGATTGAACCTACATTATTAGCTTCATGAGAACTATGTTTTGCCAATTAAACTACAAACCGTCGTGATCTACACACTTTTAATTTTATCTTATTAATATTTATGATAAAATTTACTTCGTTTTTTTTTTATACATTTTAATTTTTTGTTCAATTGATTTAATAAGCTTTGGCAAGTCAGCGAAAAAAAGAAACCCGAGAAAAACTAAAAATAAAAATTGTAAAAAACTTATTCTCATACTAATTATAACTTATAAAATTAAACGTAGACAGAGCCACAGAAAGAGAGGGATTTGAACCCCCAACCTTTAGCTTTGGAGACCAAAATTCTACCAATTGAACTATCTTCCTTTAACTTTTATTTTATGAACAAACTTCAAATCTCAATATATTATTTACAAGAATTTAATTATCGTTTAATCTACACTATTTTCGGGACAATGTTTATTTTTATCACAACTTACACTTATAAACAAAGCTTAATTTTCATATTTTTACCTCAGGGATTATCACACTTTGTTAGTACAGGATTAACTGAAATATTTTTTACTTATTTACAAGTTTGTACTATTTTTAGCCTTAGTTGTGGTATTGGTATAGCGATAATCCAACTATACCTTTTTTTACGTCCCGGATTATACGCTTTTGAAGCAAAAACAATTTTTCATCTTTTAATAACAGCACTTATTTTTTATGTCTGTCTTTATGTGATTATATTTCCTATAATTATTAAAATATTATGGGAACTTTTTTCAACTTATTCCCAAAATTTTACAGCACTAGATTTAACTTTTGAACCAAAACTACAAGATTATTTATATCATTTGCAACAATTAAATAAAGCTTTAAGTTTTAGTTTCCCTTGTCTAATTGTTTTAAATATGTTACAATTTTATACAAATAAACAAACATGGGTAAAATATAGGGGTATTGCTTATATAACAGCTTTTTTTATTGCAGCTTTTATAACCCCACCAGATATTTTAAGTCAAACTTTACTAGGGTTACCCCTAATTTTATATTATGAATTACAATTAAAATTTTGGTCTTTATATGAAGAATATAAAAAACAATTGTTAATTAGGCAACCAATCAAATCCCATAAGAACTCCTACCGAGATAAAAAATAAAGATAAAGCTAAAGGTAAGAAACATTTCCAACCCAATCTCATTAATTGATCATATCGATAACGGGGTAAAATAGCTCGCATAACAACAAATAAAATAACAAAAAAACAAATTTTCAAACCAAACCAAATACCATCAGGTAAAAAATCTATACCGAAAGGAGGTAACCACCCCCCAAAAAAACAAATAGATATTAATCCTCCCATTACCAACATATTAGCATATTCCCCTAAAAAAAACAAAGCAAATCCCATAGCTGAATACTCTACATTATAACCTGATACCAACTCTGCTTCTGCTTCTGGCAAATCAAAAGGGTGACGATTAGTTTCAGCCAAACACCCAATAAAAAACATTATACTAACTGGTAACAAAGGAAAAACAAGCCAAACATTTAATTGAGCAATTATTATTTCCGTTAAATTTAACGTACCTACGCATAAACAAACATTAATAAGATTAATACCCATTGAAATCTCATATGAAACCATTTGAGCTGCAGAACGCAAAGCTCCTAAAAAAGCATACTTTGAATTACTTGACCAACCAGATATCAATACTCCATATACACCAAGAGAAGAAACAGCTAAAAAATAAAGACCCCCAAGCTGAGAATCTGCAATAACATTACCATAACTAAAAGGTATAACAGCCCAACTAATCAAACTTAAGATAAAAGTACAAAGAGGAGCTAATACAAACAACACAATATTTGCATTTGTAGGTAAAATAGTCTCTTTAACAAAAAGTTTAAAGCCATCAGCTAATGGCTGCAATAATCCCATATAACCAATAACGTTTGGACCACGTCTTCGTTGAATACCTGCCATCATTTTTCGCTCCATTAAAGTAAAATAAGCTATGGCGACTAATAAAGGCATAGTAAGATCAAGAATATTTAAAAGAATAGTTAAGAAAGTTAGCCACATAATAGAGGAAATAATATAATTACAAAAAATACCTAAAATGAATATAATTTACTATTTATTTTATAAATAGCCGTATTTAGAGGCCCAAAGAGCTTCGTCTATATCTACCCTAAAAGGATATAAAACGGGGACACAAACATCAGAAGAAAGCATAAAACTCAAATTTGAATAATCTGTCTGTATCCATGTTGGTGTAGGCTGAAGATGAAGCTCAAATTTAAACCGATTAGATAATCTCCAACGCTCCAATTTTACATGAAAAGAACGAAAACGTTTATAACGAGCCATTAATCGAGTTTTAATCGCAGAACGTTGGGAAGGGCAAAATTCAATAAAATCCCCTTTTTGTAAAATAAACCCACCATAACCAATTTTTTTACCATTTACTAATACCTTATTATGAAGAATAGCTTGACGACTATAATAAATCGAATGAAAAAAACCTAAACGATATAAACTAATATCTAAACGCCTCTCCAAAGATTTAATTAATTTTTGAGATGGGTCAGTAAAAGCTACTAAAGGTTGACAAAACCTTTTAAAACCTTTATGGCTTAAATCCCCATAAAAACGTCTTACACATAATAAAATAGCCAAAGTGTTCTTATAACCTACCTTATTATACTTAAAAATTTGATTAGGACGAACACGGGGTTTAAGAAAATTATAATCATGACATAAAGGATGACGGTATCTATTTATATTGGCAAGAGGACGATGACGACGTTTTTGACTTTCCAATACCCCTATAATATTATCCCATTTAGGGCGAAGAAAAGTTTTTTCTTTCGATAACAAATCTCCCCAAATATCAGTTTTAGACCATAAACAAGATTTATATCTGTGTTTAAATCGCATTATGTATTGTTTTTTCTTCTGTTACGTTAACAGAACTTTTTAAAACCCTTTTAACTTTGCCCTCCCCTAAAAGACCGGAAAAAAACCGTCTTTTTTTTTTTAATTTCGCCCGATTACCTTTAACACAAGTCATATAAATTAAACTAAAAAACCAATAAGCAATTAAAGGAGCTTCAAGATTTAAATTAACGGGATAAGATATCTTACTCATTGTCGGACTTCCAATACCAATTAACAACAAACATTTTCTATGAGCCTCCACTAAATTTTCTTTTTCTATATTACTTAAAAACACTAAATCAACATCTTTTGATTTAATTAAATAACTTCGTTTCCATTTAATATAACTTATATTAGGTGTATGAGAAAAACAAATTTTAAAAAGGGAAGAATCACTAACAAAAAGAATTTTACCCTCTACCATTATGGTATTTTTTAAAACTTCTAAAGTTGAACGTATCCCGTATAAACTTTTTTCAAGATTATAAAAGTAATAAATATTTCGTTTTCCTAAAAGATAAGCATGTATTGTTTTTGAAATTCGAACATCCCCATTAAACGGACGAGGAACTAAATATCCAGAGGATCCAATTAAAAAAGAAAGAAGATGAGAATACTTTGTTTTATCCATTAAGTTTTTTTACCTTCTTTACACACTATTGTTTCATTTTCATATAATACCCCTGCCCCTTTATATGAATCGGGGTATCGATACTTCCTTATACTACTAGCAAAATTTTGCAAAACCCCTAAATTCGCAGAAATTAATAAAAAAGTTTTTTTACCTAAATTTACTGAAACCTCCTCGGGAATATTAATTATAACAGGTTTACTATAACCTAAAAAAAATATAAGTTTTTTTTTCTCTTGTTGTACTCGGTAACCAATTCCTTGAAGTTTTAACTCTATGGTATACCCTAAAACAACCCCCAAAATAGCTTGTGTAAAAAGAGAACTCTCATAGGGTGTTAAATATGGCAAAAATAAAACCATATTACCTTTTCGATAAAGATTACTAACTGAATCAAAAATGACAACTCCTTTTAAACCGGAGACAATAACTTTACCATTATTACTTGAACACTTAACACCTATAGGTAACCGAAAAACTGGTGTTGTCATGCCACGTATGCTAATATTTCACCACCCTCTCCTTTACGGATACATTGCTTGTTAGTCATAATTCCTTGTGATGTAGACAAAATTAAAACGCCAAACTCATTAGACAAGCGAGCAAGATCCAATAAAGAAATATAAATACGATCACGTGGCCGAGAAATAACAACAAGACGCGTACAAATAGGAAACCCGTTATAGTATCTAAGAAAAACCGTAATAACACCGTCCTTTGTTTTTGTATACCCTTTAATTAAATTTTCTTTCCATAAAATATCTAATACTTTAATACAAAAACGGACTTCTTTAAACGAAACTCCAAAATGATACACCATATATCCATTACGTAATCTATTAATTATCTTTGAAAGCATTACTTTTGTTTGGGATCGGGTTTGAACCGACGACCTAAGGATTTTCAGTCCTTCACTCTACCAACTGAGCTACCCAAACTAAATAAACATATAGTTATTTAGTTTTATTATTTATAAAATGTTGTCTCCCCAAGTTGGACTTGAACCAACGACTTTATGGTTAACAGCCACATGCTCTACCAACTGAGCTATTGAAGAAGGCCAGAGAGAGACTTGAACCCTCATTTCTGGGTTTGCAACCCAACGCATTAAACCCTTATACTATCTAGCCAAGGCGGGTAAGGGGATTTGAACCCCCGGCTTTTAGAACCACAACCTAACACTCTAACCAACTGAGTTACACTCGCCATTTTGCGACTTATCGGATTTGAACCGATACTCTTAAAACAGAAACAGATTTTAAGTCTGACGTGTCTACCAATTTCACCAAAATCGCAAAACAATAAATTTAATTTAGCGGAAAAGGGATTTGAACCCCTGACATTTGGGATATGATTCCAACATTCTAACCGCTGAACTACACCGCCTTTACCCAATAAAAAAATTAGCATATTTCTCTATAATAATGTTTTTATAAACGCAACTGGAGAATTTTCTTACAGAGCAAATAAAATCAAGAAAGCCATCATTAAAGCAAATAAAGCAATCGCTTCAGTTAAAGCGAAACCTAAAATTGCAATTCTAAATAACTCATCTTTCAGAGAAGGATTACGTGCGGTACCTAAAACAAGAGCACCAAAGACGGTTCCAATACCCACACCTGCCCCAGCTAACCCAATAGTAGCTAGACCAGCACCCAAAAGTTTAGCAGCTTGAACTAACATTTTTAATAGGGGGGGAAATATAATTACGAGATTCTTTTAAATAAATAAAGTTTAATACTACCTAACCTACACTGGGAGTAGAGAGGATCGAACTCCCGACTTCGTGCTTGTAAGGCACATACTCTACCACTGAGTTATACTCCCCCAAACTTTAAAGGAGATAAAGAGATTCGAACTCTTGACCTCATGCTTGCAAAGCACACACTCTACCAACTGAGTTATATCCCCTATAAATCGGGTAAGGGCATATTGTTAAGGTCCTTAAAAGAATACGTGCTTAACTGTCATTATAAAAAAAATTAATAAAACACATACCCCTTTAAAGCAAAAACACATTTAGGCATATTGGGAATTGAACCCAAGACCCTCGGATTAAAAGTCCACCACTCTAACCAACTGAGCTATACACCCAAACAACTATTCCATTTAGATTTAAGTAAAAACACTATAATTTTATTTATTTCGGGATTAGTACGGGTCAGCTGAAAACTTCACAGTTCTTACACTTCCCGCCTATCAAAGTGGTGATCTTCCACCCCCTTTCAAAAACTTTATTAGAGGTAAGTTTCTCGCCTGATGGCCGATTATCTCTTCTTGATGTAGCTACCCGGCGATGCTCCTTAGGGAACAACCGGAACACAAGGGATCAAGTTTTCCCGGTCCTCTCGTACTAAGGTCTAGTCCTCGGAATTTTTAAACACCCACAGAAGATAGGGACCAAACTGTCTCACGACGTTCTAAACCCAACTCACGTACCACTTTCGTCGGCGAACAGCCGAACCCTTGGAACCTTTTCCAGCTCCAGGATGTGATGAGTCGACATCGAGGTGCCAAACGAACCCGTCGATAGGAGCTCTAAAGGATCATTAGCCTGTTATCCCCGGCGTACCTTTTATCCATTGCGCGATAGCCTTTCCACAAAGAACTACCGGATCACTATGACCGACTTACGTCTCTGATCGAAATGTCTTTCTTTCAGTCAAGCAGGCTTATATCATTATACTCGATTCCCCTTAAAAGGAGATGAGCCTACCTTTGTATGCCTCCGTTACTCTTTAGGAGGCGACCGCCCCAGTCAAACTACCCAGCAAACACTGTCCCTTAGTTAGTAAACCAACAAATCTCAGGGTGGTATTTCATCGTAGCCTCATTAATCTGTAATGAAAAAGAATTAGAGGCTCCCACCTATTCTACACTCGAGTTTTTGGCTTACAATATTTGCTTATAGTAAAGGTGCACGGGGTCTTTCCGTCCAGCTGTGGGATGGTCGCATCTTCACGACCTATGTAATTTCACTGAGTCCCTGTTGGAGACAGCGGGGAAGTCGTTACACCATTCATGCGGGTCGGAACTTACCCGACAAGGAATTTCGCTACCTTAGGACCGTCATAGTTACAGCCGCCGTTTACCGGGGTTTAACTTCAACGCATAAACATAAAAGCTTCATCTACCGGCACCGGGCAGGTGTCAGTCCCTATACATCCTCTTGCGAGTTAGCAGAGACCTGTGTTTTTAATAAACAGTCGCTACCCCCGATTTTGTGACAAAGACAAAAGCTTACGCTACATGCCTTTACTCCTTATTCCGAAGTTACAGAGTCATTTTGCCGAGTTCCTTCAACAGGGTTATCTCAAGGCCTTAGTGTTCTCCACCCGTCCACCTGAGGCGGTTTAAGGTACGGTATCAGTAAAATGCCTTTTTCTTGGAAAAAATAGCTCACCCTTGACAAATTCAAGAATAAGGTGAATTTTTCGTCAGCAACTTTTAACAGTGTAATCTTGCCCATTACTGCAAGCCTTGGCTTGACAGCTTAGGGACCGTTTTAAATCGAGCTATTACCCTCTCACGACCCAGTTTTACTTAAGATCGTAAACCTTGGACTTACGGCCACAATGCTTTAATTTCATTGTTTTATGCTACTCATGCAAGTATTCTCACTTTCGATATCTTAATTTTAACTTACATTAAAACTTCTACGACCTACGAAATGTTCTGCTACCACAAAAAATATATATAAAAATAATAATAATTCTTTTAACATTTTTGTTTGAGGCTTCGGTAATAGTTTTAAGCCCTCAAAATTGGCGGGACTTCTACTCTAGGTCAGTGAGCTGTTACGCTGTCTTAAAAGAATGGCTGCTTCCAAGCCTACCTCCTGACGGTCTCAGAGTCGATATCACCTTTACCACTAAAACTATTTTATGGACCTTATCCTACAATCTGGGCTGTTTCCCTTTTGAGTATGAATCTTAGCATACATACTCTGTCTGCCCTAAATGAAAAATCTGTATTCGGAGTTTGCCAAAGTTTAGTAAGAGACGATCTCCCCCTTGCTTCTACAGTGCTCTACCCCAGATTTACTGTTTAGGACGCTCTACTTCAATAGATTTCGCAGAAATCCAGCTATCACCGACTTTGATTGGCCTTTCACCCCTAAACTCAAGTCATCCCAGTATTTTGCCACATACACGGGTTCGGCCCTCCAAAAAATGTTGCCATTATAATATCAACCTGCTCAAGTTTAGATCAACCGGTTTCGGGTACTTAACAAAGGACTTTAAGGTGCCACATAAGACTCGATTTCTCTTCGCCTACACTTTTTTATTAGCTTAAGCTTGCCCTTTATTAAGATTCACTTGCCCATTATACAAAAGGTATGCCGTTACTTTTTACAGCTCCGACTCAAATATGGAATTTCAGGATCTTTGCACTGTCACAACTTCTTTTTCACCTTTCCCTCACGGTACTTGTTCACTATCGGTAAGAAAAATAATTATAGGCTTTGAGGGTGGTCCCCCAATACTCGGATAAGGTAAACTTGCCTCATCTTACTTTCACGAATAAAAAAAGAATTACAGGACTAACACCTTCTAGGGTAGAAATTTTCTTATAAAGAAAATTTCTTTTCATTCTTAATAATAATATTAATATTTTCGTTTTGCCTTTTTATCGCGTTCGCTCACCACTACTAACAATATCTCGGTTGATTTGGTCTACAGGGTACTGAGATGTTTCACTTCCCCTTAATGCTGCCTAAACAGCGGGCTTTTTAGCCCCGGTTTCCCATTTTAGGGTGGCTGACGTCACAGGTTTTCCTCGTGTCAACACTTTCGCGATTGTACGCGCCTATATTTTTCTTCCAAGGCATCCACTCCACACTAAACTAGTATATTA